CAAGAAAATTTAAACGAGTAGTGGTTTTTAGTGATAATACGGAAACTAGTGACACTACTAATAAAGATACTAACAATCCTGATCAAGCAGACGAGGTGGCTTTAATACGCTATTCACAACAATCGGATTTTCGGAGAGACATAATCAAAGGTTCTATGCGAGCACAAAGGCGTAAAACAATTATTTGGGAACTCTTTCAAGCAAATGTGCACTCTCTCCTCTTTTTGAAGAGAATAGGCAAACTGAGTCTTTTTTCTTTTGATACCTCAGGACTAATGAAACTAATTTTTCGAAACTGGATGAGAGAGGGAGCAGAACTAAAAATTTCAGATTACACAGAAGAAGAGAGAAAAGAAGAAAAAAAAAACGAGAAGGACAAAAAAGAAGAGAACAAAAGAAAGGAGAAAGCACGCATAGAAATAGCAGAAGCTTGGGATACGATCCCGTTTGCGCAAGTAATAAGAGGTTTAATGTTAATAACTCAATCGACTCTTAGAAAATATATTCTATTACCTTCATTAATAATAGCTAAAAACATTGCCCGTATGGTACTATTGCAATTTCCTGAATGGTCTGAAGATTTAAAGGAATGGAATAGAGAAATACATATTAAATGCACCTATAATGGTGTTCAATTATCAGAAAGAGAATTTCCAAAAAATTGGTTACTAGACGGCATTCAGATAAAAATCCTATTTCCTTTCTGTCTAAAACCTTGGCACGGATATAAACTAAGGTATTCTTATCTAGATCGAATCAAAAAGAAAGGTCAAAAGGATGATTTTTGTTTTTTAACAGTTTGGGGAATGGAAACTGAACTTCCTTTTGGTTCTCCTCGAAAAAGGCCTTCCTTTTTTGAACCTATTTTAAAGAAACTCGAAAAAAAACTTGGAAATTTCAAAAATAAAATAAAAGAAATCTCAAAAAAAAATAAAATTATCTTGATATTTAGTAGATTGAAAGAAGTAGATAAATCAAGAGAAACTAAAAAAGAAAAAGATTCTATAACGGATAATCAAATAATTAATGAATCAATGGATCAAATTAAATCTAGAAATTGGACAAATTTTTTACTAACAGAAAAAAAAATGAATGGTCTAACTGATAGAACAAGTATAATTAGAAAAAAAATAGAAAGAATTACAAAAGAAAAAAAGAAAGTGACTCCCGGAATAAATGTTAGTACTAATAAAAATAGTTATAATGCTAAAAAATTCGAATTAACAAAAATTATTTGGCAAATATTAAAACGACGTAGTGCTCGAATAATCCGTAAATTTTATTTTTTTATAAAATTTTTCATTGAAAATATATATATAGATATCCTTCTATCTATCATTAATATTCCCAAAATACATACAAAACTTTTTCTTGAATCAATAAAAACTATTATTGATAAACCTATTTCCAATACTCAAAAAAATCACGAAAAAAGTAATAAAACCAATCAAAATACAATTAACTTTATTTCAACTATACAAAAGTCCTTTTATAATATTAGTAATAATAATTCACAGAATTTTGATAAATTATCCTCCTTCTCACAAGCATATGTATTTTACAAATTATCAAAAGTCCAAGCCCCCAATTTGTTTAATATTCTTGAATATCGCGGAACATCTTTTTTTCTTAAAACTTCAATAAACAATAATTTTGGCAGACAAGGAATAATTGATTCTAAATTAAAAGATAAGAAACTTACGAACTCGAAAAAAAATCAATGGAAAGACTGGTTAAGAGGTTATTATCAATATCATTTATCTCAGATTAAATGGTCTAAATTAATAGCACAAAAATGGCGAAATAGCACAAAAAAATGTCGTACAATTCGGGATAAAAATTTAAACAAAGCGGATTCATATGAAAAAGAACAATTGAGTTATTATAAAAAACAAAGTGATTACGAAGTATATTTATTACCAAATCAGAAAGATAATTTTCAAAAATACTATAGATATAATCTTTTATCTTATAGATCTATTAATTATGAAAAGAGGGAGGACCTATCTATTTATAGATCACCATTCCAAGTAAATAAAACTCAAAATAATTTTTATAATTACAATACACAAAAAAGAAACAAATTTGCTAGATTAGCCTATATCCCTATCAATAATTTTCTAGAAAAAAGTGCTAGTATATATATGGAAAAAAATATGGATCGAAAATATTTTGATTGGAAAATTATCCATTTTTGTTTTCAAAAAAAAATGGATATTGAAGCTTGGGTCAAGGTCAATACCAATAGGAACCAAAATACTAAGACCGAGGCTCCAAATTATCAAATAATTGAAAAAATGGATAAAAAAGATCTTTTTTATTTTATGATTCATCAAGATGAAGAAAGAAATTCATCCAATCAAAAAAAAAAATGGGATTGGATGGGAATGAATACAGAAATACTAAGTCATCCTATATCAAATCTAAAACTTTGGTTCTTTCCAGAATTCTTCCTATTTTATAATGCATATAAAATTAAACCCTGGTTTATACCAAGCAAATTCCTTTTTTTGAATTTGAATATAAATGAAAATCTTAGTGAAACTAAAAACCTGAATAGAAAACAAAAAGGAATTATACCGTCAAACGAAAAAAAATATTTTGAATTCAAGAATAAAAAAGAAAAAGAATTTGCAAATCAAAGAGCTCTTCGATCAACTATGCAAAACCAAGAAAGTCTTGTATCTGTTCTATTAAACCAAGAAAACGATATTGCGGAAACTTATTCAGAATCAGACATGAAAAAACTACAAAAGAAAAAACAATACAAGAGCAATACAGAAGCAGAACTTGATTTCTTCCTCAAAAGATATTTACTTTTTCAATTAAGATGGGATGGTTCTTTGAATCAAAGAATGATCAATAATATCAAAATATATTGTCTCCTGCTTAGACTGAGAAATCCAAAAAAAATAGCCCTATTCTCTATTCAAAGGAGAGAAATGAATCTTGATATAATGCTGATTAAAAAGAATTTAACTCTTACCGAATTGATGAAAAGGGGAAGATTGATTATCGAACCTCTTCGTCTGTCTGTAAAAAAATCAGGCCAGTTTATTATGCACCAAACCATAAATATTTCATTAGTTCATACGAGTAGACATCGTATTAATCAAAGATACCAAGAGAAAATATATGCCGATAAGGAGGATTTTGATAAATCCATTCGAAGCCATCTAACTGGAAATAATAATTCTTATTTGTTTTTCCCTGAAAATATTTTAGCGTCTCGACGTCGTAGAGAATTGAGAATTCTAATTTGTTTCCATTCAAAGAATAGTCAAGGTATCGATAAAAATATAATATTTTGGAATGGGAATAATTTTCAAAGTTCTAGTCAATTTTTGAATGAAAATAACGATCTTGATAGACATCAATTAATGAAATTAAAATTACTTCTTTGGCCCAATTATCGATTAGAAGATTTAGCTTGTATGAATCGCTATTGGTTTGATACAAATAACGGAAGTCGTTTCAGTCTGTTAAGGATACGTATGTATCCCGCAATTGAAAAGTAATTAATGAAACTTTATATAGTACCATATCTGATATATGAAAGCAAACAAATGCACATATAACTTGTCTTACATTTTAGTCTAATATATGATACTAATTTAATGTAATGAGGTATCCATTATTTCTAAAAACGAATCAACAAAATCTTCTTTATTTTAAGATTTAAACAATTTTCTTTTGAAAATGCAAAATAGACTATTGTTTTGTATACCTATTCGAATGCCAGTTTAATTGGATCGATTCTTTTTATTTAATAAAATTAGATATAGAATTCCATAAAAAATAAGTTTCTTATGTATACCACTAACTCGCATTATTATTACTGATCAGTAAAATTCATATTTGTAAAAAAAGGGGGATTTTTTTATGGTAAAAAATTCAGTCATTTCAGTGATTTCACAAAAAGAAAAAGAAGAAAACCCGGGGTCTGTGGAATTCCAAGTATTCTGTTTTACTAATAAAATACGAAAGCTTACTTCCCATTTGGAATTGAACAAAAAAGACTATTTATCTCAGAGAGGTCTGCGGAAAATTTTGGGAAAGCGCCAACGACTGCTAGCTTATTTATCAAAAAAAAATAGAGTACGTTATAAAGAATTAATAGGTCAGTTGAATATTCGAGAGATAAAAACGCGTTAATTTTAAAAATGATTTTACTTTTGATGACCCTCTTTTGATTTTCAGCAATTCATGGAAGAATGAATCGGGAAAAAACCTATGACTGCACCAGTTACAAGAAAGGACCTCATGATAGTGAATATGGGTCCTCACCACCCATCAATGCATGGTGTTCTTCGACTTATCCTTACTCTAGATGGTGAAGATGTTATCGACTGTGAACCAATATTGGGTTATTTACATAGAGGGATGGAAAAAATTGCAGAAAATCGAACAATTATACAATATTTACCTTATGTAACACGTTGGGATTATTTAGCTACTATGTTTACAGAAGCAATAACTGTAAATGCACCAGAGCGATTGGGAAATATTCAAGTCCCTAAAAGAGCTAGCTATATCAGAATAATTATGTTGGAGTTGAGTCGTATAGCTTCTCATTTGTTATGGCTTGGACCCTTTATGGCAGATATTGGTGCACAGACTCCCTTCTTCTATATTTTTCGAGAACGAGAATTAATATATGATCTATTCGAAGCTGCCACCGGTATGCGAATGATGCATAATTATTTTCGTATTGGAGGAATAGCCGCCGATCTACCTCATGGCTGGATAGATAAATGCTTGGATTTTTGCGATTATTTTTTAAGGGAGGTTGCTGAATATAAAAAGCTCATTACGCGGAATCCTATTTTTTTAGAACGAGTTGAAGGGGTAGGCATTGTTAGTGAAGAGGAAGCAATAAATTGGGGTTTATCAGGACCAATGTTACGAGCTTCCGGAATACAATGGGATCTTCGTAAGGTTGATAATTATGAGTGTTATGACGAATTTGACTGGGAAGTCCAATGGCAAAAAGAGGGGGA